GTGAACCAATTCTCGGTATAGTTTTTGCCATTTTTTCATCTCATAAATATGAGTCAGAGATATATGGATATATCCATTTCGTGTCAAAAAGGACCCCTCCCTTTTTTTACCCTTTTTACTTTTACATCGGGTGTTTTAACAAGTCTGATTATCCTTGTCTTTGTTTATGTCTTGGGTTGGAACAAATTACTATAATTCGTCCCCGCCTACGGATTAGTCGACATTTTTCACAAATTTTACGAACAGAAGCTCTTATTTTCATATTTGGCATTCCTCATTTTAATTCTGAATCTAGTTTTTGGAAGAAAATGGGTTTCTTGGAATTTTTTATCTCGAATCATCTTCTCACGAAAGGAATGTTGAAGTTGATAAAAACACCTAATCTTTCGAATCCTTATTGCGAAGTCGATAAATTATACGTCCTCTGGTTGAATCATAACGACTTACTTCAATTTTAACTCTATCGCCTGGTAGTATCCGTATAAAACTACGTCGGATCTTTCCCGAAACATAACCTAGAATCATATCTTGATTATCTAAGCGAATCCGGAACATACCGTTGGGAAGGGATTCAGTAATTAAACCTTCATGAATCCATTTTTGTTCTTTCATTCCAGGTAAAGCCTCCTTGAAGTATCAATTGATGGAGGAGGAACGATATTAGACAACCCGCCCCTTTTCTTTTTGTTTTCACAAATACGAAGTTTCGTACCCAATTCGTATATTAGAAGGATTACCATATATAACACAAAACTTCTCCACCAATTCGTTCTAGTCTAGCCTCTCGGTCTGTCATTATACCTCGAGAAGTAGAAATAATTACAATTCCCATCCCACCTAAAATTCTAGGAATTCGTTGGTAGTTCGAATAGATTCGGAGACCAGGCCGGCTGATCCGTTTTAAATTTAAAAAATTTATATAAGACCTTTTCCTATTCCTTCTATGCCGTAGGGTTAAAACCAAAAAATATTTTTTGGTTTCTTTATGTTTTCTCACGTTTTCGATAAAACCTTCTCGTAAAAGTATTTTAACAATATTTTCAGTGATATTAGTATATGCTATTCGAACCACCCTTTTTCTATCCATATCAGCATTTCGTATAGAAGTTATTATGTCAGCAATAATATCCCTACCCATGGTGAATTAAATTTCTTGGTGCTCCCCAATTTTGATATAATCAACATATTTTTTTTTTTACTTATTTGTTTATGAATTTAAATTTAAATTAAAGGCATATGCGTGAGACACAATCTACTAAAAATTCTGAATATATTTCTTAATCTCTTTCTTTCAAATACTTTCCTATAACCAATGGTATTATCTTATTTTAGAAGACCTTACAATACCTCCGGAGCTAATGAAACTATTTTAGTAAAATTTAACTGTCTCAATTCCCGGGCAATTGCACCAAAAATTCGAGTTCCTTTGGGGTTTCCTTCTTGGTCAATGACAACCGCAGCATTGTCATCATATCGTATTATCATACCGTTATCACGTTTGAGTTCTTTACAAGTACGTACAATTACAGCTCTGACCACCTCTGATCTTGCTAGGGGCATATTTGGCACTGCGTCTTTGATCACAGCAACAATAACGTCACCGATATGAGCATATCGACGATTGCTAGCTCCTATGATTCGAATACACATCAATTCTCGAGCCCCGCTGTTATCCGCTACATTCAAAAGGGTCTGGGGTTGAATCATATCATTTTTTTTAGAATCTATTCTTTCAATGCAAAGCAAAGAGTGAAGAAAAAAAAAAAGAAATATTGTTTGTCCAAAGAAAGAAACCGGCACCTGTTATTGTTTTTTTATCCTCAAGACCTTTTTATTTTGATTTTTTTTATCCCGAAATAATGAATTTAGTTCGTATAGGCATTTTGGACGATGCTATTGAAATCGCCCTTCTAGCTATATTTTCTGTTACTCCACCCATTTCATAAAGTATTCGACCCGGTTTAACAACAGCTACCCAATATTCAGGGGATCCTTTCCCCGAACCCATACGTGTTTCTGCGGGTCTTACTGTAACCGGTTTGTCTGGAAATATACGTACCCATATTTTTCCACCGCGGCGTGCATTTCGTGTCATTGCTCGTCGACCTGCTTCTATTTGTCTAGACGTGATCCAAGCAGGTTCAAGTGCCTGAAGAGCGTATTTACCGAAAGAAATATGATTACCTCGATAAGATATTCCCTTCATTCTTCCTCTATGTTGTTTACGGAATCTGGTTCTTTTGGGGTTATAGTTGATGGTTGGTTTTTAATTCCATCTCTACTACAGAACTGGACATGAGAGTTTCTTCTCATCCAGCTCCTCGCGAATAATAAAATTTTCAAAATGTCTATTATTCATTTGTATATCTTGCTTTTTTAGCTAACTAAGCATATTAATATTTCTATTTTATATTTTTAAATTGATATTTTTAAATATCATATTATTTTTTTATGTTCTAATGAATATTTGTTTTGTTTTTCTTTTTATCCTATTGGATTG